TTCAAATTGAATGGGTATTTTCTCCGTCACAATTATTGTGAAGAGACGGCTACAATAATTAGCCTTGGACAGTTTATTTGTGAAAATGTGTGTATAGCCAAAACCGGACCACACCTAAAATCGGGTCAAGTTATCTTTGTTCAAGCCGATTCCGTAGTAATACGATCAGCTAAGCCTTATTTGGCCACCCCGGGAGCAACCGTTCATGGCGATTATGGTGAAATCCTTTATGAAGGAGATACATTAGTTACATTTATATATGAAAAGTCGAGATCTGGGGACATAACGCAGGGTCTTCCAAAAGTGGAACAAGTGTTAGAAGTGCGCTCGATCCATTCAATATCGATGAATCTAGAAAAGAGGATTGAGGGTTGGAACGAATGTATAACAAGAATTCTTGGAATTCCTTGGGGATTCTTCATTAGTGCTGAGCTAACTATAGTGCAAAGTCGTATCTCTTTGGTCAATAAGATCCAAAAGATTTATCGATCCCAGGGGGTGCGGATTCATAATAGGCATATAGAAATTATTGTACGGCAAATAACATCAAAAGTATTGGTTTCAGAAGACAGAATGCCTAATGTTTTTTCACCCGGAGAACTAATCGGATTGTTACGAGCAGAACGAACGGGACGCGCTTTGGAAGAAGCGATCTGTTACCGAGCCATCTTATTGGGAATAACAAGAGCATCTCTCAATACCCAAAGTTTCATATCTGAAGCAAGTTTTCAAGAAACTGCTCGAGTTTTAGCAAAGGCAGCTCTCCGGGGGCGTATCGATTGGTTGAAAGGTCTGAAAGAGAACGTTGTTTTGGGGGGGATGATACCTGTCGGGACCGGGTTCAAAGGATTAGTGCACCCTTCAAAACAACATAATAAGATTCCTTTGAAAACAAGAAAAAAGAATCTATTCGAGGCGAAAATGAGAGATATTTTGTTTCACCAGAGAAAATTTGTTGATTCGTCCCTTTGACAGAATTTACACGATACATCATAACAATCATTTATAGGATTTACTGATTCCTAAGAAGGGAGTAATTCCTTTCACTTCATTATTTTAGTAAAAGTTCTTGCGGCTCCAGCTGGATGACATTCAATATCATGTACCCATGTTCCTATACGTATATCGGCTAATGGTACGCAATTCCCTATTTAAAAATTTAAAATTTAGAGCAAGTATCTCGTATCTATAAGCAGGGGGGCGCGGCCAAGAAACAGCTAGCGGACTGCCCCCTTCCTTCCATTCGGCGTTTCTTCGCTGTGTGAACATATGTATGGGCAGGTCGCAATAAAAGTGGCTAGTCGAAGGTTTAGGCCAATCGCAATTTATCACCATCTTGCCCGTTTCCAATTGATGACTGGCTATTATATAAGTGTTGACCTAAGCCCCTGTGCTGGCTCGGCTCCCGAGAACCGTACGTGAGCTGCCTCGTACGGCTCTTCCTAAGAACTTGAAGCCCTCTCTCTTAATATAAAAAAATGAATTTACAAGCCCTTTTCAAAAAGCTTTTGCCCCTCCGGGGGCTATTAGAGAAGCAGCTTCGTTCCTTGACTTCTTTGCTGAGTCAAGCTTCCTTGTTCCTTAGTGTAGTCTCGGTCCATAGTTTAAGACTTCGCCTAGTCTATATCCACAGCTGACCTTAGTCCGTACTTATGCCTTTCCCTTTGTATTTGTATACGGCTAGGCTAAGTGTTACTTTGTAACCTTAACGTACTTTTTACTGTAGTATAGCCTTTCGTCGGGCTTTCGTCCGTTCGCCTATAGACGGCGGCTTGGCTTCGATATCGCTCATGACTTAGTGTATAGAGCCGTGTAGTCGTCGGTTTTACACCACAATGCCTTATGATTATGATATAGTGGTCGGCCTTTCGAATGCCTCCTTCCTTTTTTTCTGAGGAAGCCCCTTACAACTAGAATATAAAGAACAGGGGGCTGTTCACCTTTGGGAAGTTAGCTACTTAAGTACTACTCATAAAGTAAAGGTCATAAAGTAAAGGCGAACGGCATTCTGTTCTACAGCTACTTAATATTAATATTAGCTACTTAATATTCTACAGCTATTAATAATATATTAAATATTAAATTAATTTTTTTTTTATAATTATATTTTTTTATTATCTTTAATTATATTATATTTATATACTAAATATAAATAGTATTATCTTTAATTATATTATATTTATATACTAAATATAAATAGTAAGTATATAAGTATAATACTAATAATAGTACTAATACTAGTTGTAATAAGTAGTAAAAAAATAGTACTAATAATAGTTGTAATAAGTAGTAATATAAGTGGTAATAATAGTAAAAGTAGAACAACTTGTCGTACTACTGAAGTACCTAAGGTGAACAGGGCTCACGGGTCGGGACGTCCGGAAGAATGCTTGGCCTCCTGCGCTGGAAGCGACACCCTTCGGGTGCGCTTCTGGCAGTTAGCTTCTAATAATAGATAATAATAAGTATTGGGCATTCTGAGCTGGAAGGGGGCAAGCAAATGAAGAAAGGCATTACGGGTCGACTACAAGAAGCAAAGCTTCGTAGACTCTGCAAGTCACTTATAGAATGCCGACTACTATTTTCCACTTAATATTTATACTTTATAAGGGAACTTAATAAGGGAAGGGGAGGGAAGCGAAGCTTCGCGAGCTTTAAAGATTAGCTCGGTTCTCGCCTGGATCGATTAAGTAGCTCAGGCCAGCCCCTTGGTATGCTAAGATTATTATTACGTGATTAATCCACTCACTTGACTAGAAAGAGAGCTTCTAGCAAAGAGTTCAATCGATAGCTTGATAAAGAAAAGGGAATTTTTCTTAAAAGTTGGCGAGGCATGGAAGCCCAAGCAGACGATAACTTTTTATTCATTAATAATTAATTAATTAATAGCCGTTACATACATGGGAAGTACGCCCACTTGTGCACGAAGGAGCCAAACAACTAAAGACTACATTAGAAAGTTAACTAAAATAAAAACATATTAAAGACGTAGAACAACATGAAAAATAACAAAGAAAGCCTTGCAAGACTACTTATTTAAATCTTAGAGATCTTCTAGTTTTGATTTCCCCTACGGTTGTTCTGGGCCCCCTGCACAATGAGCGCGTCCCTTTCTTCAAGCAGCTCCCTCTTCCTTTCATCAAGCTCACGAATGCTATCCCGAATTGCTAGCATCCTTTTCGCAATTTCTTCAGGATCTATGGGAGGCATGTGCTCCCAGAAGAGACCCAGAAGTTGCTCCTGCTGGAGCTTGGCGTTCGCCACGCGTTGGATTGCTTGATCTATTTGATAAAGTCTTGATACGGTAGCTGGATCCATCTCCCTTTGGTTTGCCAAATAGAGAAAGAAGCTTCTATTTATAGGCGTTGGAGGCCCTTATATTATGTATTATGCTAAAGGCCTTTCTTATTATTAGTAATAATTCTTGTCTTGATTCCGTAACATGGTTCAAACCTGGCTTTTCGTGAATATGGAACCCCATCCACTAGATTTTGCTGAATAATTGCCCTTTCCCCGTACGGATTTGAGTACGAAAGGCCCACCCCAAACAGCGAATAGGACTTTCTTTTTCGCGGGTATCGCCACGCGGCTTAATCCCGATCACTCCTTCAAGAATAGGGAGCAATAATAGAGCGAATCCGTCAGAGAGTACTCCCTCCCCTTTCTTAAGAGATAGAGCAATCGTCACTCGACAGCTCAAAACTGACCAGTACAAAATCATGCGATCTGTCCTCGTTTACGTACCCCACTGGCACTAGCCTAACGTCCTTTCCTACCCCAAGCCAGTGCACCCACTACTCTACTCCCCCTACACTATTCCTCTCTACAGGCCCTTTTTCTCTCTCTCTCCTCCTAAAAAGAAATAAACCTCCTCGCACCTCTCCAGGATGACGTCTTACAGATCCGGCCAGCTCGACACTCACCTTCCACACTTAGTATGGACTTAATTAAGTCAAAGCCCTTACGCTTTCTGGATAAGGAGAGGTTTTTAGTTACGTGCTCTTTCCTGAGCTATAATTTTTCAATAACCTTTTCCTTGTTCGTGACATTATGAGAAAAATTTGCATTTTTCTCTCCTTCCTCTGAATAGTGATCATGAGACAGACCAGAAATCGGTCAGCATATCTAGCCCGCATTTAGGATACCTCAGATGTAAGAAACATCGTTTAATTGCCAACAAGTACCACAAATTCAAATCAAGAACATTATTGTCAACGGAGATTATTATATAAAAATAACCTGCATTTGTGGTTTCCTTTTTCCATAAACCAGTAAAAGAAATGGGGGGAGCGAAGGAAGGGGAAGCTTGGATTCTGAAAAAGGAGCTGGTTGTTTTCCATGAGATGGCGCTGTGTTAGGGTTACCAGTGGGAACGACCGAGACCTACTTTAGGGAGGTCTTTCGGCTTGGACATGACGTTTGCTTGATATTGGGCGGAGGGGGCTTGCTTGGAAGCGTGAAGTGAGATATCAGATCGGACGCCCATGGTTATACTGGCTACACACCTTATCTTCTTGCTTTCTCAATCCGACCACATCAAGTAGAGACTAAACATCCATTATTTCATAGTTTTATGTTATTAATCCACCGTAGTTGTCTAGTTCACTTGTAAAACTAGTTAATCTATTAATTGACTCTATAGGGTAATACCTGGCCGATGCTTACACACCTCTAAAACTTTCCACAAAAGCCTCCGCTATGAGGTCAACTTTATGTAGGCAGTAGGTAATCTAGAGTGATTTTGGTTATTGAGATATCCCTCTGTCGAACACATGTAGAATGAACATGTAGAATGAATTAGTGTTTTTCCTTTATAGGAAGCTGGAGATAAATCATGGTATGGCTGGAGGTGGTGATACTCATATACATGACAAGAGTACTACAAAAATAAAAATATATTAGACTACCTATTTTCATCCAGAAAGATACGAAAATATGTACCATACAAATGACCGTCAAATTTGTGTAGATACCTATCGTCGTTTTCATATTATGATAGG